AAGTCGGAGGCCAAGCGGTCTTAGGAAGACAAAACGGTAGTACTGATAAGGTCGCCATGCCTCTCAGTACGTCAGCAGTTCTAATCTGGACAACTCCTTGGCTCACAGAACGACATGGCTACGATCCGACTTCTGCGGACAATCAGACGGAGCAGAATCTTTTTCTTTTAATAAATAATAAAAAGACTTCTCAGCACATACAGATTTCTGCCGATCCTTCAACCAGTACTGCTTCTCATGATTCTCAGTTGAGGGTGGATTCTTCTCATCAGGTAATAGTAGATGCCATTGACTCATCTTTGGCTGCTAACAATTCCAATGTTGATAATTCTAGTATTCAGGCTATGCTATTATGCCTATTTTCTCTCAGCCTGATCATGAACTCATAAACAAGATGGAGTCTAATATATCCCTTGTTTGACTTAAATCCAAAGATATGATGCTAACGTTCCAAAGGAACAAGCTGCTCAGACTAAGGGATACTTATAGGACTCTGAACCTACGAGAGAAGCAAACACTTCTTTGCAGGAATTTTCTTTTTTTTTCGAGCTTGCCGGAAAAACCTCCCTATCAATATTTCCTTGCTATCCATTGACACGAGTTGGAGGAAATCAAATTAGTAATCTAACCCCTTAGACCCTTTTGCATACTTCGATCTATAAGGCTTTCATCGATGCTTTTGTCAAGGCGGCTCCTCATATGAAATCATGCAAAGGATCTGAATCTATATAAATAGCCCAGAAAATGACGGCCATCAAAAGGCCTAAGCCCATATTATAGCCTCGGTCTGTCCAAATGATGTTCAGCGGTCTCTTCTCTACCCAAGTAGCTGTGCCCCATGATCCAAGGGACCTGAAAGCAGTTAATCATGGCTCATAGATGTGAATTGAGAAAGCAAGCCAAGTCCATGCAAGAAGGCCCGTTGGATCTATCCAAATGAAAAGCCAGCCAAAGGTGGCTCTTCACATGAAATCATGCAAAGGAAATGTGCAACCAGTCAATCATGCTTGCTATCCTGACTTTCCAAGCAACCCTTTTGATTCCGCTTCTGCAGCAGTATAAACTCTCGGTCCCTTACCTTGATGCCTACAGCTCAATTTCTTTTCCAGTGATGGCAAGAATCTGCAAAAGACTTTTCTTTTTCTTGGTCTCTTCTTTCTAAATCACGGCTACACGACAGAAAGCGATGCTGCCCACTCCGCCGAAAAAGGGGCCACTTTCTTCCCCCAAAAAATGAGAGTTCCACCATCAGGGCCTAGCAAGCAGCATAATTCTGTTCCGGAGCGGTCCTTCATTCCAGCAACAGTAATATATGGTTCAAAACGCCTTGTTCCATCCGGCGAGAATCCCCTCATCACTAAGGCGCGCTCCGGCTTTCGAGCCTCCGCTTGCTCCCCTTATATGTGGGCTTATTCCAAAAACTTTTCTTTTATAAAGTAATAAAGACTAGTCCCGATTGATGGATGAATGCCAATCTCACTTTCTAATGTTATTGTCATGTTGATGCTATATTAAAGAATAGAATCTAAAAAAGTTTCTTAAAGTCCCATTCTTTATAATTGTCTTTCTCGTACTGTGTAAACGAACTTCAAGTCTGAATTGTGTACTCAAGAGGAAGCGTCACAGCCTAGGTTTGGGCCACCATCTCTCTCAATCTGTATTCATGACGATATAGGAAGCACCTATGTTAGTCTTTGGCTTTCCAGACAGAACAGACGCGTTAAGCAAGTAAGTCAGTCAGTTCAATGTCATATTAGGGGTTTGAAGCTCGGTAGCTAAGGAAGTGGGTCAAAGCAGGCTACTAAATCGACTATTTCAAGAGACTTTTTTTATTTTACGTCTGCTTCGGTCTGTGCTTTGGAGTCTTCGTCCCTCTAGCCCGTAGTCTGTCTATGAGAGCGAGTTCATGTGCTTGCAGTTGTAGAACCATTCGCCTATCCTAAGGGTAAGGGCCATTGCCTTCAGTCGGTAAATAGATCGAGGGGAGGGGGAGTGAGGCTATCGTATCAGATGGGCGATCATCTTCTTATGAAGTTATGGAGGGATATCAAGCAGATCTTTATTAAGCAATGGTTCCAACTCTATCAAATACATGATCGGGGATAGGTCCGGCAATCGAAGAGACAAGCAATCATAGCAGGCACGAAGCACCAGAAAAGGCGTGGAGAACTTCTTTCGTTGAAAGTTCCATAGGGCCCAACGCCTACCATATGGGAGATCGACCTGTGAGGCAAAGGTGCGCCAAAAAAAGGTCTGGTACCAGCCAAGGTGGAGAATTCCCTCATTTACTTGCTTTCTATATTCTAAACTAATTATAGCCCGCCACCTCCCCGGTAGGGCATCTCCTCTTTGACTCCTCTGATCCTGTACCTAAGGACTATGCTTTACTTTTCCATTAACTTCCTCATATCACGTCTTACTGATATCTATCTTATAGGTAATAGAGTCTCAAAGCAGGGTCCCCCCAATGACAGCCCTCTTGTCTACTCACTTTTGGTACTAGTACACCTTTGCCTGGTTTCTGTCTTCACTTTATGGCAATTCTCTCGATCTCTGATAAGTCGGCTAATAGAATCCTATATATAGGAAGTAGCTAAAGCATCCTTACTCTCTATAGTCAGTAGCTTTCGCATCCTTTTTATTATCTATGTTCTTACCTCAAGTTTCTTTCCTTAGGCAGGTTTCACACTAAAGTTGAGAAAAGGCATAAGTGATAGAAAAGAAGTGAAAAGAAAAAGAAGTGGCGCTATAGAGTTCGATTCCCTATAATAGAAGTGGCGGGCTTGCTTGCTATTCCCATCTCAATCGATGAAAGAGAACTAGGGGGTGCTTAGAAGAAGCTAGCTTTTAGGTAACCTTTGCTTAGAGGACCGGCTATACTATACTACCAGTGACTTAGATCTTGTGAGAAAGCAGAAAATCGGGTGCCCGCAGCTACTTTAAATGTGAAAGGAGTGAAGTTAGCCTATCAGTAAGCACTCCTTCTACTCTTTAGGAATCCACTGGAAATAGAATGCTGAAGTGATGGGTAAGCTCAAGTAATCCCTACCTTCCCTAGAGAACTGAGAAGAGATAGAAGTCAGATTAGCTCTCTAAAATGAGTAGAGAAGAAAGTATAGCTTACCAGAGAGTAAAGACGGGAAAGCCTTACCTCTTACGAGATAGAAAGAACCTCAGAGAACGGAAAGAGCCAACGTCGTAAAGGCAAAGGAAGAAAAGCCTAAGTATAGGTAGCGAAAGTCGAGGTACGAGACACGAAGGAGTTAGAAAATAATAGAAGCTGTAACGGAAACAGAGTTTTAGCTGGCTCATTAGAGCAAGTGAAATATGCGTCAAATTGGCTTGGCTTCTTTATAGGATTCTCGTCTGATTGAACAAGAGCGTATGCACCTCCTTTTCTCCTTTATTCGGGGAAATAGATAAGTAAGTGAGTGCCCTGTGTACTTTCCCTATAAAATGGAAAGTACTACTTATAGAGAAGAAATCTAAGTTCGAAGGTAAGTAGCTTCCTTTTACAAGCCTGTTTTCACTTCCTTATAGAAAGTAGGCTGCTACCGAACTCATTAGCAAGCGAACGGCATCGCCCTATCTCAACCAGCTCACTACTCACTAAAGTCTATGTGAGAAACCAAGCTATTTCACTCCTGTGGGATTCAAACCCACCGCATAGGCAGCTTTCGAATAGGCCTTGATTACACCCAGTAAGGATGCGAAAGCAACTGACTAAATATAGTCTGGAGCTGGACACCATCTTAAGTAATAGAACTCCCAGTTGTGTTACACGAACCTTTCTTTCTCTTCTGAGTTCTCTTAGATGAGAAATGAAAAGAATTAGTCCCACACGAGGTTTGTGAATTAGTGTACGTAGCGCAATCAATGCTCTGGTTCCTAGGGCCGCACCGGCAAGAGAAATAAAGGTAGAACGGGCGGATATAAGTACTGCTTTCGGCTGTTCGGCCTTTGCGCGAATAGCGGCATTCCTTACAGGGAATGGTCCCTTAAAGTCTAACCCACGTTCTTTTGACTCAGTTCATTTAGTAGCAAGGTCATAGGGTGAGCTCGCTTGAAGCTGGGGCGCGTCTGGTGGTATCGTATATAAGATCACACGGCTGCTTTTAGGAGCGATCTGTTCATCCAACTCGAAATATCGTAAGAGAAGAGAAAGCCTTTTCTGCAAAAGCGGAAGAAGAGTACGTTTCTAAGTCAATCTATCTTCCGATAGCCAATCGATAAAACGGAAAGCGCGCTCGCGCGCTCCGGCTTTCGCGCCTCCGCTTGCTCCTCCGAGAATCTCTCTTCATAGACATTCTTTCTCTTTTTGGCTCAGCAAAAGAGTAAGCCGTCGATGTCAACTTTCTTCAGGTGACCAATCCAGGAGCATCTTCGTTAGTCTTCTTTTTCCCTTTCTGTCCGTTGGCCAACAACCAACAAAAGTTCTCGTTTAGTTCTTCACTACTTGTACAGGAAGGACTCTCTTTCCGTATGGGGGGAATCCTTTATTCTCAATCGCGATGGATCAACTAGAGCTGATGAGTTCCCAGGGTAGTACCGAAAGTACTACTAATGCAAACGCTCAATTCATTTTAGACCTAAGTCAAGGACTATCAGAAGCAATGAAGAATACTTTAGGGACCGTTTGCACCGAAGAAAGATTAGAGGCCATATGCCTTGAGACACAGGTAAACTGGTACGGTGAGATAATCAGGCAGGTCGAAACCAAAACCGGCGGATACTATGATTTGTTCAAAACCATGGTAGAGAGTGGGCCCCCGCCGGCCCCCAGTCCACTGGAGCAATTTTCCATTCTCCCATTGATTCCTATGAAGATAGGAAACTTGTATTTCTCATTCACAAATTCCTCTTTGTTTATGCTGCTAACTCTCAGTTTGGTCCTACTTCTGATTCATTTTGTTACTAAAAAAGGAGGAGGAAACTTAGTACCAAATGCTTGGCAATCCTTGGTAGAGCTTATTTATGATTTCGTGCTGAACCTGGTAAACGAACAAATAGGGGGTCTTTCCGGAAATGTTAAACAAAAGTTTTTCCCTTGCATCTTGGTCACTTTTACTTTTTTGTTATTTTGTAATCTTCAGGGTATGATACCTTATAGCTTCACAGTTACAAGTCATTTTCTCATTACTTTAGGTCTCTCATTTTCTCTTTTTATTGGCATTACTATAGTGGGATTTCAAAGAAATGGGCTTCATTTTTTAAGCTTCTTATTACCCGCAGGAGTCCCACTGCCGTTAGCACCCTTTTTAGTACTCCTTGAGCTAATTTCTTATTGTTTTCGCGCATTAAGCTTAGGAATACGTTTATTTGCTAATATGATGGCCGGTCATAGTTTAGTAAAGATTTTAAGTGGGTTCGCTTGGACTATGCTATGTATGAATGATATTTTGTTTTTTATAGGGGATCTTGGTCCTTTATTTATAGTTCTTGCATTAACTGGTCTGGAATTAGGTGTAGCTATATTACAAGCTTATGTTTTTACGATCTTAATCTGTATTTACTTGAATGATGCTATAAATCTCCATTAAAGTGGTTATTTATTTATAATTGAACAAAATCGAGGAGGCGAAGCCGCTTTACCGAATTGTAGAGGTGAAGGAACGAGAACTTCCCCGATATTTTATCTTCTTTCTTTTGGGATCATTCCGACTTCCTTAGTCACTCAGAGAGAGCAGCCTATTAAGTCAATTTCCCATTGGGGTTGGTTTAAGGAAAGATCGGGGAAGTTGCGAGTTTTTCACTATCCCGAATGCTTTGCTTCGTCCCGCACATGATTGGTATATCTTTCTTTTAAAGCGTATACCTTTGGATGGGGCTTCGATCAAGAAAGATGGTCTCTAAGATAGTGGCTCGTGTATCTGTTCCAAAGTCCATTAGGGGAGGCCATGTCTTTTGATAAAAGAATATCAGGTTTCTCACTCCATAATGGGATAAGGTTTCATTCCACTAGTCCAATGCCCGGCCTTTTGCTTTCCTCTCTTCCGAATTATTCAATTTGCAAAATTTATTTCGGATGGACTGTCCCCGAAAACGGTTTTCTGAAACAGAAAGTGATCTGCTATCCTTACTCCCTTGCTATTTCCGCCGAGAAGTGACGTTATCAAGCCGTCTTCGCCTATACCCGACCAACGAATCGTTCGTGACACGTACTCCCTGGCGACGTGAATCTCTTTCAAATAATTGTAAGGTACCGGCGAGCCCTTCCTTACGTGGCTTACCACGAATGAACTTCTACACAACGACCGACAAACCAATGGCATATGCGGTATGCGGGTGTCAGGTTTAGGTCTAGATGGAGGTTACAGTTCCGGTTATGGCTCGAGTGGAAAAGCACGTATCTTGATGCGTGTACCGTACTGCTATCCAAACGAAGATGAATTACCTACCGACCCTGTTCCTTCTCTGTGTTGGGCTATATTACGCTATCGATAATCGATAGAGTAACTTGATATGCGAGAGCCCTTACCTTGACATGGCAGGTACAAGATCCTTTCCAACCAGGCTGCTCTATCAAAGGACTATCTCAAAAGCCGGAGAGAATGATTGAATTGAAGCCATGTCTCCCGAGAGAAAATGCACGATCGACTGCTAAAGATCTTGACTAAAGCATTGATAGCTTTGCAGAGGAGAAAACCTTTGATTCTTCCCGAAGGTCTTCCTTGCATGCTGAAGTGAACAGGGGCGGTACCAACTACGACTAGAAAGCGGTCACTCCTGTCAATGAATACCATTCATAGTTGTCTATGTTAGTAACATAGCCATAACGACTTTGTTTTACTGCTCGAGGTGGTGATAGCTTTTATATATTTACTTAATTAGTTAGTGCTCTTCCTATTTGTTTTCTCGGCTTTCTTCTGCCGAACCGAACGAAGACAGTTTCTCTCCCCTCTGTACCTATTGCGCTGATATCTTCTCTTTCACTCTCTTTCTTCATTCAGGAAAGGTGAAGATTGAATCGGGAACAGAAAACGAAGGAGGAACAGACTTGTCCTTTGGTCGAGTTTGCTTCACTTCCCGCGACAGCTAAAAAGGGGCATTTAGGACAACTATTTTAATGAGCACAACCCAGCTCGGGACAGTTAAGACAAGACGGTTGCCTCTCCGGTAAAGGGTCAAGAAAGAAGGCCCAGGCCTACGATTGGAAAGCTAAAGCCTTCCCTTAGAAAGCGCAGGATTGAGATGAGACTTCGGAGGATGCCCATGGAACTTGACTTCTTTGATTCTTCTTTCGTGGAGGCGAAGATGCAATCTGAGATGTAAGGCGTGCAACAGCCTGAGCTTCTGAGATAATAGCGTTCACAGCGGAGGAGAAAGACTCATCCTCTGGCAAAAGCTTGACTTTATTACCGCCTATTTATTATTATATCCATATTGCCTGTGCCAGTTTGAGCCTGCCACTCGTACTGAACTAACCAAAGAAGCAAGAGATACTGAAAGTGATTGACTTCTTGCCTTAGCTTCCATAAAAGTCAACAACTAATCCTTTCCTCTTGAATTCTGAATTCACTCCATAGCTTTAAAAGAAAACCTTTTCTCTTTCGTTGTTACAGCCCCTCTCTAATCTCATCTCCTTCGTCCTTCCCTCTAACTAAGCATGAGACCCCCATCCTGCCGCCACCTACTTGCTTTCAACCCTCTTTGCTTTGCTTTGCATAGGCTGATTCTGTTGAGTCAACATCCCCAGTACCACTTGAAAGTCATCCTTCATCATCGTTTACTTATAATCTCTCTATCTATGCTATGAAGGGTTAAAACCTTGCCCTTTCAATCTCGACCTACGCTTGGAATAGTGGCTTTAGATAGTCATCTTCCTCCACTGCACGAGCCAGACCTTGTACGGGCTTTTCCCTTGAGTGGACAGGCTTGCGCGAGCATTCCGCCTTATGAACAAGGAAAGGAAAGGACGAGATAGCCAAATAGACGAGGAAAGGTTCCGGGAGAAGGGGGATTAAGCAAGTCTTCTTTGATCCTGCTTATTAATCAGTTTTCCCGCGAAGGCTGCCCCACTATGGCAGTGGTGTGCTTAGGGTGAAATGCCACTCCTGAGCTAGCAGGTTCTCCCCTTGAGGAGCAGCTATCGGAAAGGGAAGCAAGTAAGCCTAAGCCCTATCGTATCAGTGAGTCAGGCATAAAGCTAGGGGTAAGTGGCCCAGGAAGCCTGCTCGTACAACCTTGAGTAATCCGTCTATCTCAACTAGTGAAAGAAGTTACTTGCCTACTCAACTAGGTGCTACTCCTACTCCACAGAAGATTTGCTAGAATTCAACATGGAGACACTCTTCCTTTCTCTTCTCTCTGCTTCGGGTAAACTAACTTTCTTTAGTCTCTATCCTTCTACTAGCTAGAAAAGCCTTACTTCACGGGTACTAAGATTAACTGCTTTTCTCCTCTTGCCACAGCTTGACTACCCCTTGACTATCAAGCCAAGCCTCCTTTACTACTTGAACTATCAAGCCTCCTTTACTTTACTACTTGAACTATCAAGCCTTCATCGTATCGTTTAGCAGGAAAGTAAGACAGGCCAGGCTCCTTAAGCATAGTTGAAAAGAAATGGTAAGGATCTATACACCAGAGAGGAAGTACTGTGCACTTTATGGCAATTCTCTCGATCTCTGATAAGTCAGCTAAAGGATGAACTCAAAAGTCTCCCATTGGATAAGATAGAGCTAATTCTGTATTACCCTTAAATAAAGGGGATTTTTTTCTACATCAAGAGAAGAAGAAGAAGGTTTGGATAATAATGAGAAGAAGAAGAAGGTTTGGATCTTTAAACCTTAAGAGGATGCTATCGAATGTGCTCTTGGCGCACGTGAGGGATGTGACCTATGTTAGGTCCATAAGATAGCACAGCTTTTGGTGTTCTATAATTCACCTCCGAATAATGAGTAGATAGGGAAGAGCTTTTTATTTTTCTCTTCATAGAAGACTGATGGGTGGAGCAAGAGGTCAAATTACTATAGAAAGAAGAGTTGTAAACTATAGGGCTTCTTTTTCTATTTAGGGTTTTTTCGTTCCTTCTCTTCGATAAGAATATCGATTTGAAATGATAAAAATTCCTCTTTATTCTCTTGTGTTCAGCGAAAGAACTGCCTAAGCATACTTTTTCGGATCCAAACTTCTTTGTTCTTTCTAAGTCTTCGTCTTGCATAGAAGAACGCAACTGTTGCAAAAACGGGTCTTTCAGTAGTAGGCGGCATCCCCTCTTAGTTTTAAGTAAGCGGAACCATTCCGTTTTGGTTCTTCTCCACATTCTTACCGGGCTATCCAGGAATTTTCCTATGATTTTAGAAACTGAAATTTCGATATAGAAGGATCTCCTTATTTCTGAATAGATTATAGCATCATTTTCTTTCAAAGATATGAAATCACCTTGGGAAACTTGAAAAGAAGTAATGCTGACTATTACATTATTCACACAAAGCTTTCGATGACTTATCGGCTGCCTTGCTTGAGGAAGAGTTTCACTAAAATGGAGACGAACCGGAATAACGTCCGATCTTGTTTCTGGATTGAGTGGAAAAGGGATATATGAAGTTCGTTCTGTTCCTCTATGCATCTCTGTGATGGGTAAATCTCCATGAAAAAGGGGCAACTTTCGTGTAGTTTGTAATTGGATGTAACTATTCAGATTTTTTCGAGAATAAATCATTCTCTTAATAGATCTCGTCTTGTTCCTCAATCTTCGAAGAATGCGGCGTTGTATTATTGTAAGTTCCCTGTTCCAAACATTTCCTTCAAGTAGACGACAAGTTTTAAATTTGAATGAAGGCATTCCTCCCTCACATGCATTTGCAACAGATTCTTGCTAAGACCGGTAATCCCCATAGACACGGCCATTCTCGGCATCTTCCCTGTTGCCCCTCTTCTCAAAGCCCTTCGAGAGGAAGATGAATGTCAATGTGCCATTTTCTTCTTTCCCCGGGATACTATTGGCTTACTCTTCTTTTCCTTCGGCGAGGATACCTTAGTTCCAATCGTTTGAGGAAAGTCGGCATTCTTAGTTGAAAGGAAAGGACTTCTACCATGAACGGACTCTTTGCCTTGGGGAAATCACTTCCTTGGCTTACTAATGACCATTTCGAGAAGAACCTATTTGAAGTCTAATGCCACATCTGACTCAACAGCTCCTTCTTACTCTGAGAACTCTACTTTGATTTCTGCCTCCACTACTGGTGTGTCTTCTGCCGTTCTCAGTGCTTCCCTAGTGGCATCTTCACTCATGACAGACTCAAGCATCGAGTCTTCATCGCTGTCACAGGCTACGGCTTTGCAGTCCTACACCACTGCATCTGGTTCGTTGTCCTTTGTGAACCCGAAATCATTGTTGCCCTCTTATTAGGTTCATGGACCGACTGCAGGACCCTCGGCATCTATTCCACAGCCCTCCAGTCATGTTTTCATGCCTTCCCCACAGGTATATACCACGGTTCCCTCTGCTGCCTTCTCACCGTTATACACCATGTCTTCCAATGCATCTCCTCAATCTTTCCCTTCCACCTACCAGAACCCATCATCCTTCTCACCTGCGCCCCTTCTTGCTGCACCCATCTCGTATCCATAAAGCTAGACTGACGCAACTATCTTCTCTGGAAATCGCACAGTTTGAACCTATACTCATCAGTAATGATTTAATGGGCTATGTGTAGGGGACCTTTCCATGTTCCCCTCAATTCATCAGTGATGCCGAAGGAAGGGCTCATCTCAACCCCGCTTATAGTGCTTGGGTGAGAACAGATCAAAGTGTTCGCTCTTGGTTGAATGCGACACTCTCAGTGGACATGTTGACGGAAGTCTACAATAGAATATGAAAACAAAACATATATGGATGTTTGGATGGCTTTAGAGCAAAGATTTGTTGATCAGTCCACGGCTAAAGAAAATGAAATTGAAGTTCGATATTCAGAATAACAGGAAAGGTAACAAGCCTATGGGTGCCTATTTACGGGAACTTAAGTCTATGGTTGATGCCTTGGCTGCTATCAACTCTCTTCTATGTCCCCAAAGGATATAGTTTTCACTACAAAGCCCTTTGAATATGAAGCTTTTGTTACAAGCATCTCCGACTCTAAGACTGTTCCATCGTTTGAGGAGCTGCGGACTCAGGTCCTTAACCAAGAATCGCGTCTTCATCGCATACAAGCTGCACAACACAGTGAGCAGCAATCAGCCTTTGTGTCTCAGACTTCAGCTGCTTCTGATAATCGTTCCTCTCGCTCCAACTACAATGGAGCTCGCAACAACAATGGGCGAAATCAACAACTGATTCTCCGCATTGCTCTTCCAAGCCCTTATTCCCAAGTTACCTTAACTAGTTCTCCGCACCTGTCTGTAACGGACCCTCTGCCTTTAGCTACAAATAAAGACTTCAAGAATTATGGGACTGTCTTAGAGGCCTGAATCCTTTGGATAGTGGTCAGGAAGATACCTTTAACCCCTGAACACACTGGCAGATCACCTGGCACAGTGCTTGGCCTTTGATGGCTTTGATAGTCTTGAAAACAATGTAGTATTCCGCCAGGAGCATTTGCCACCTTGCTATCCCCCCAGAGAGAGAGGCTTTCTCGAATATTTATTTCAGTGCGCCCATGCGAGCGATGAGCCAAGTTGCGTGATAAAGCATGTACTGCCAGAGCAGCCCAAGCGAATGCGCAGCACGTCCGTTCTAGTGCTGAATATCTGTTCTCGTAATCCGTGAACTTCTTTCTCAGTTAGTTCGTGGGATCGGCATCTCCTGAATGGCTTTCACCTACATCTCACTCATCTCCTATCCCTTTCATTCTCTTTCTGTTGCCTAGGCTTATCTATTCTCTCGGATCCCTGGGACTGATGGATAAGGAGGAGACATCCCATTCGGTTACACAATTGAGCTATAGCCTGTTTTACCAGACTCTTATGGAATACGCTCTCGAGACTGAAGTAAAAGAGACCTCATCCCATTCATGTCCTGTTCGAGTGTTGGACTTTAGGTCGAGAATATCGTAAGAGAAGTTAGACTTGGATCTTTCCGTTGAAAGAAGTCATTTGCCTAGGTGCGTTCCGTAGAAAGACTACCAGCTTTTCAAGATAGAGTTGATACCATATGAGAATCGGTAGGTGATGTATCTTCTATTACAGTAGGCTGTAACCTCTATTCAAGTGGGCAGTTCTAGGCTCTCTCCTCTATGATAATAGTAAGAGCTCGACTGTTAAGGAGAGGAATGAAAGAGCTAGAGCTCGGGAGAGGCTGGATGGAATGAATGGGCTCAGCCTAAGGGCCTTGAGCCAGAGGTCATACTGATCCTGTCCTTTCAATAAGAAATAGTTAAGACGCACACAAGAGAAGGAGACCCAAGCGCAGCCAACCTACCTTTAATACGAAATCCACCACACTTTGAAAGTGTTTAGATTCTATTAGTGTGCAGTGAGTGAATAGCTAAAAGAATAGAGTGACCATCTTTGAATATCTAATATAAAGTAGTATAGTAAGATAAACATGGATATAACAAATATCTGGCTCTCGTCGAACTAGAAGAACTTCGAAAGCAATTCCTCCCACTTTTACTCGAGCTTCGGATATGAGACCTGTAAGAAAGTCTATTACCAGTACCCGGAGTTGGTCTCCCATTAATACTTCACCGTGAATCACCTTCTCTCTGTGATCTTCGCTGCTTACTGCTTATTTGTTATTTCAATGCATCTGGGAATCAAAAAGAAGTAACTTGCCGGCCCTCTTCCTTTACGTCCTTCATCCAGCTAGGCAAACGCAGCGCAGCTCAGTCGTGCAAGTTCACGTCGGATTACGGAATCTGGAGTAATGATCGAAATTGAATGTCTTTAGTCAAAAAACGACAAAAGCTGTCCTTGCCATTGAAAAGAGTGCCATGGCCTAAATAAAGTCATCCAAGCCTTTACGCCGTGGATTTGATGCCATCTTCCGTCATCCCCTTGATCGACTGTCCCTAAAGCAAAGAGCCAATGCCAGCTACTCTTCTAAGCCATAAAGCGAGGGGCTAACCGGGTATTAACTCCTCCCGTCCCGCTACGCTTCTTCCTTCCCACTGTAAAGGGAATCAAAGGATACCCGTTCGTAAGCTTTCCCAGAGCTTCCTTCACTCACTAACAATCCTAATCCACTTAGTCGATTAGCTGCTGGTCGTTCACTTAGCTTAGTGTTAGGGTTTTGAGGCTAGCCCCTTGTTCCCTTAGTGCTTAGACCTTAGCCTACTAGCTAATCGATTAACTACAATCCCACTTCAAAGCAAGAAATCTCAATACTCTTCCAGGTGGTGGACCCAAAGCAAGCTTCATCCATATAACCTTAAGCGGGATAGGTGGGAGTAGAGACAGTGGATCTAATTTCCCTAGCATTATCCTACCGACCCATACCTTTCTCGACCGAAGCCATAAGTAGTAGTTTAACGCTTGATCGAAGCGGCAGTTACCAGGAAAGAAGATCTGAATTGGGGCTCGGGGTCACGTATAATAAGATCCGAAATCTCTACTGGTTGTTTCGATCCACTAAGTCACGAGTACAAACGTGGCTTTCTATCTTCCATACCAGCTCATCCTTCAAAACCTCTAACCCTTGCAAGATGCTCTTCCAAGATTGAGAAGTCGCCTATCCAACTAGCGGAACAGCCCTGACATTTCTTCAATGCATCTCCTTTCGGATTCTTCTATGTCAACCTAGCATTTCGAAACGAACAACTCCAGCCAAACTAGCAATTGGACAGGTCCCAGCTTACTAAGTAAATCGGCTACATTCTCCCGGAAATAAAGAGGGATGCCGGATGTAGAACCCGCTATCGAAGAAGACAACTCCCATCTAGGTCAATGGAAGTCAATCGATCTCGAAAACAGAGAAGAAAGCAGCATCCCGCTCAATGCAAGTAGGGAGAACCCGTTCTTTATCTTGTTTCATCAGCAAATGTGGCAAACGGTGGTCTTATCCTCTTTTACTTATACAAACAAGATATCTGCTAAAGTAAAGGCGAGTAAATAAAGTAAATAAGAAAAAATCTTTATGAAAGCAAGTCCCATCGAGTGGAGTCAAGGCATGCCTTAAGGTAGCGACTGACTTTTTCAGGTGAGATGGTTCAATAGTAGATTAGATAAAGGCTCTTGCTACTTCCCACGGGGGGAGGAAAGTCAATAGCGTAGATAAGGAAGTGGCTATTCTTGTTTGTTCATGACTCCGCCGCGCTCCTATTTCATGGAATAAGCGCCTTTTCTCTTACAGATAAAAGAAATGGATTTCTTCCGGCTAGCTCGAAGGGAAGGAAAGAGCGCTATAAGAGAAAGAGTGCCTCGAGAATCTTTTTGATTTTTACTGAAAGCAGAGGAAGCATTCGATGCATCATAAAAAAAAAGTGCAGCTGCCAGAGCCCCTTACCAGCGGGGGTCCCGAGATATTCTATGATCAAAGGCTTTGTGGTTGTCACAAACTGGATTCGAACCAGCACCTCTGGGAGCAAAAGACAGGCCCAGCGAACTACCATTCATTCTGATCGCGACTTTGTTTACCCGGTTCCCCTCTCGGCTAAAGGGTACATCCGGGTCCGGTCGCATGGACCTACTTACCTTGCTTGTAGACCAGCTTCAGAGCTAACCCTTGTTCTATTGGTTTGATGCTACCAAGACGATATATCACTAGATCGATCGGTATCTTTACAAATTGATAAAGCTTTCGTCTCATCAATTCATACTTAGCCGCGAGCAATCTACGTTTGTGATCTCGTATATTTTGCTTCTCCGACATCTTACTGACTTTCCCCCTTATCTTTTTGAAAAAAGCCGCTCCACGGTGGTAAAGTCTCATCTTGTGTGTTGGCCGAAGTTACAATAGTGACATTGAACCCTCGAATATGTTCGAAGATCTCGAAATGATCTCCCAGTTCCCGGGATAATTCTAAAAACTCCATTTCCATCAAGAATTGAATGGACTTTTCCCGTATTTCGACCGGAAAATCTAACATAGGCATTACTGCGGAGATTCTTACCAAAAAATGAGACATTCCATGCCCTCGGAGAGTGCTTTGCCGTGCTAGGTCTTTTTTGTCTTTATTTGACCCCCACCCCCAGAATGGATTGTATCGAAACGACTTTCCTGTCGAAGCCCTTTGTGTCTGTATTAATTTCTGACCGCACGGAATCTCCATAGCCAATTTTCCATTTTGGATTATGAAATCAGAAGGTGCTGCCTTTGGTACTACTCTTATTTTACACGATCCAGGAACTTCCATAACGTTGGCGTGATTCGGTTTGAGCAACGGATCCTGACGTGATACATCTTCGTAATGAAAATGGAGTGTAAACATTCTCTGATTGCCTTTCTTTGATTCCCCCCATACAGAAAGAGAGGCCCTCCTGTACGAGTAGTGAAGAACTAAACGAGACTCTTGTTGGTTGTTGACCAACGGAAAGAAAGGGAGAAAGAAGAGCGCTTCTTAAACATTTGTGTCTTTCATACAATAATTCTATCTGCCATTGTCTCAGAAGAGAAGGGCTGAAGTCACTATTTTTCTTTAAAAGAAGGGTTCATTCGGGTAAAGCAATTAGATATAAAATAAGAAATTTCGCATGTCCTTACCAGTAAGTTTTCAGCTTCTTGCGGTAATCAGAACATAAAAGACAATCATACCGACGAGGTGAGCCCCACCGTCACATCCCAATACCGCGCAGGCAAGTCCTTTGAAGCTCTCCTTTTTTACTAGTCACGCCCACCATGGGATTTATGGCTTTTTAGTAGCTTTTGCGGGGAAGAGAAGAACAGGGACCCCCTTTAACAAACAAGCCAAGCCCTTCGGCCTGGGCCATTCAGAACGCGTTTTACTCCCTGTCCAGGCAGCTAATTCTTTCTTGAAGGTAATGTCCTAATAGATCTAATAGATATGGAAAGGTTGATTTGTACTTTTTGCTTCCGCACCGTCATATAAAAGGCATCGGCGGGTGTACTTCAATTTAGGCTTGGGGGTGTTCCCCTTGGTCAGTCATACTCTACTCGTTGATGAGGGCATGATATCTGATAGCTACCGGTCCTCCGCATTAGAGAAAGTAGTTCCAAATCAAGAGGAAGCGTTTCTATTGTTGCCCGCCCTATAACTAGAGTAGATTTCACTGAAATTGGATGGAGGTGCATCAACCCCTTTTCTGCTAGGCTGGAACGCCGTTTTTCCGAAAGGTTGGATAGTTTTACTTTCTACAACCATTTCATCATTTAGAGGCCTTCCTAAACTAAATCCTCTTAGCGGTAGCAAAAAATGCCTCCTTTACTCAAGGTTAGTGATAATCTTTACTCCAAGCGAAGATTTAGGAACAAGTGGTAGGTACGAGCATAGAAAGTTTCATCGTAGATAAGCAAAGTCCAATGCCGAAGATGGCAAGTGAGACCGATCAATAAAGCTCGTAATCGGATGCCAGGAACCGACTAGCTCCCTGGAACCAACCACCAAATACCAATGTTGTCACCGGACCCAGCTTGTTATGCTATCGCCGGGGAAGAAAATCCTTGCTTTCTCTACGACATTCTATTCTAAAATGATGATTTAGAAGGCATGACGGGTTCTCGTACCCTTCTCTTCTGTTTGAGAGTTTCCGCTATGAAAGGACATCTCGCGCTTTACGCTCGGCAACCAGTTCCTCTTCCAACTACATGTTCTCGGGCACGAATAGAGATTTGTGATAGCAGCAGCCCGGTTCGATCGAGAAAGGGGGCTCTTGCCCGGTGGGATACTCGATGATCAGTCAAGCGTTGTACTGGTCTGCAGATACCACTTGCAGATCAGGGACAAGCGATGGTAATATATATATCATATCGGGTCTATACCAGATACTAAAGTCCATTCTATGAACTACTGACATATATCTGATAGCTTTCCGTATTTATTTCATATAGTGACTGACGTCGACGGGACAGGATCGGCTTCCAAGGATGCTTTACGCTATATGATCCTTTCAATTCATAGTTTGATGGGCTTTTTGTTTGCTATTCTTGTGCCAGCGGAGAATGCTTCCTTTTGCCCAATGCGTATGCTTTCCGCTGTATGCTCGAGCTTTTTTTCTTAACTACTTGCCTTCGGACAGCTGCCAGTTAGTTATCTTCTTTCGTATAATGAAGTTTTTCCTCTTGAGCAAAGATCTTCGTCCTAACAAGGGGCTTCCGTTTAGTCGATAGCAATTCAGCAAAGAGAGAAATGTGAAGTGAAGCCGTTGTTTCTTCCTGTCAATGGTCGAAAGCAATTCAACAAAAAAGGATAGTCATCAAAGAGGCTAACTCATTTCCAATACCTGTCCGCCCTTGCTTTAGAGCCGACAACACACGAAATAATGATTTATGGTAAGGAAGAACTGAAGAACGGATCGAGCTGTATTGACTAACTATACAATTTCGTTCAAGTTCCGCTTGTCCATCGAAGCCTCTCCCCAACCTGCTTCTACGTCTCTCCTCAGCTATGTTGAACGGGCCTTGCGGCTACATAGAAAAGGGCATATAATATAAGTCCTTTCAATCATGTATGCATGCGTGGCGAGCTGCTTGAGACTATTTACGGAGTAAAAGGAATAGGTGTGGCGATCTTCCAAATCAATAAAGTCAAGACCGTCCCTCTCAGTACCACGATAGAAAGGGAGGCGTGAGACACTTTCGCTTGCGCTGTTGCGGTTGCTACACAGAGCAGTTTGTGTTAGGAGGGAACGAGGCGAAGCGCTTAACAGGACCCGTTGCCAGCTTTCAAAGTCAAAGCTAGAATTCACTTAGCTAATACGAGTACCACGTGGACTGAAAGAGGGCAGGCATGGCAGGCAGGGAAACCAAACCACATGGTGGAACAAAGAGGGAATTATGGGCGAATAATGGTAGTATCATACAAGCTAAGCGGGGCTTCCTGGCGCCCCACCCCGTTCTAAAAATTTGATTTCGAATACAATCCCCGTATTGAGTTTGTTTTGTTCTTGCTAATCGAAGCCGGAAAAGGGGGAATTTCGGTGAAAAGAATCTATCCCGAATCGCGTTTTTGATGACTTTATCGACAGCATGCCTCTCTTTCAGTGAGATCACCATGATACACAATCTTGTTGATTTGGCGAATAACCTGCCTTAAGCTTCTATCAACGCTATTTATCTAAGCTAAAAATTTTCAGTCAAGCATCTTCAAACCGGGAAAGCATCTTCGTACCTTTCGCGGCGCACTTGCTATCTTAGCCTGAATACATTGTAATTACGTGTAAAGCATTTCACACACTGCCCAATAGATGGCACAGCGAGTCCTGTAGCGACTTTGCGGCCTAACCTAAGAAGATGGAAGAAGGCTTTTGACCACCACTTTTCTTTACCCGGAACACTTTCAATATCTTTTTTTATATAAGAGAATCAAAAGTAACAACTCTTTCTTCACAGCTGCTATTTGACCATTCGCCGAGTCCTTCTCTACATATTCTATATGTAATATATATAGCAAGTCAAGAGAAGAGGAGGAATCGAATCTGTCGCTACTGTAGTAGCTCTTTTGTCTTTATCTGTCCGTCCAAAACGAGAGTCTCGGTCCATTCTTTTCATCTTTCTCTTAGAATGTATGTAGTGAGTCGAGTTCTGACTCCTTGACTGGTTTTTTTCTCTGAATTAGGCAAGGGAGTCATGAAGGTCGTGAGGCGCACTCTCTTTTCAAGAATCTCTTCCCTGCAGCTTTTCCGGGCTAAGGATGTTACCGAAGGTGAGGGCCTTTCCCGCGGTAAATGACCGAACGAATGTATCTGGTCGCGAGTCTTCTCTTTTCCTACTGAGAGCGGAGCTGCTGGGTGAATTCTGCTCTGATTCCTGAAAATGGTTATCCGTCTTCTTTAGCTAGCGCTACCTTTGCTGTAGTTAAGTTCCTTTGTCTTAAGTGATCTATTAGAGAGCTTCCCTGTAACCGTAAGAAAGAGATGCTCCGTGTAGCTAACCCCAAGTCTGGTAGCCTTTGAAAAGCGGTTTCTGACGTAACTGCCTATCATGCCAAGCTTGACGCAGTAGCTCTAGCACAGGCGGTTATCTTGCCATCTTCCCCGGGATGAATCAATTTGTGTAAACGATCGCTTTCTATGTTTCCGCGGTACTGCCAATCGTAGACTGGTGGCCGGGGAATGAGAGCTTCAGCTCCATACACCATGATGAATGGAGTGTTTCCAGTCGTTCTTTTTTAGGTTGTTTGTGTATATGCCCAACTGTAGGTCACCTATGTGACCATTGGTTTCACAGCACTGAGTAAGCATACTAATGAAGACCCATTTTTGCATGTCCATGAGCTCTAGGTAATTGAATATGGGCTCGACTCCCTTTACCGGTATTACCCATCCTCACTTTCTACGTTTAGCGTACCAGCTTTCGTGTGAGAAATCGTATACCCTAGAGGCCCTTTACTTGAGAAGCTAGCAAGTCAGTGGCTTGATCCCCGTGCTCTTGATCTGAGGTGCTTGAGAAGTCTCACTGGCTTTCAAAGCAGACGTTGGGGTAACGGTCCCAGAAGCTTGAGTGCCACCAACAAGCAAGACATTGTGAAGAAGGAGCCAATTACGTGGACTCCATTGGCACACATAAAACTGGCCGAATCTTGTCAACTTATGAAGCGACTACGACTTGCTGACTTTCATGGTTTACAGAGGAAAGCATCGCCAAAGCCTCTACTATTTTACGTATTGGTAAGCCAGGGGTCTCACTCTTTCCTTTGCTTTCGTGGTATTATATATAAGAGGCTCTCCCCTTCGGGAACGAGTAGCCCCCACAGAACTCACTCAGAGATAGCAGTCTCGGCTTGAACCCCGAACTACAACCAGTTTGCTTTCCCGGGGGCAGATAGCCATTAACGAAGTCTGGAGCTGCTCATCGACTCTCTGTAGAACCTATTACTAATTCCCTTTCCTAAGTCTCTTCTTATTGGGCTTTCAGTGGAGATAAGAAGATCCGGCCTTTACTAAGTCCTTTTCAGCCATGAGTCTTGAAGAGGTGAAAACTATCACCAGGTATGCGGACTTTCCTGGAAGTTCTTGGGCACCCCTAAAGCAGTCTCTATATCCCAATGCCCTTACTCAAGGAACAAAGCACACCACCGAAGGCTGGCGAAGAGCAGACTCTATTCCGAGAACAACTACATTGGTATTTCCTATATTACTTTATTACGAGAATCCCTTCACTCACTCCTGTCACTAGCCCAGCCTTTACTTTCCTAGCTACCAAGCCCCCTTCAAACTCTTGCCAGAAGGACAAAAGGGATTCTTTCATAATAACATAAGATAAGGAGAATCGGAGTGAAAAGCCTTGCCCTTAAAGAGAAAGCGGGTAGAACTTACTAATTAGGCCAGCACCGGACGACTTTTTGGGATCCAAAGACCCAGGCTAAGCGCTTTGCCTTTAAGCGAAAAGAAAGGACAGGATAGATACATACCATAGGATAGGGATCTCCTGATGAAGTCAATCAGAAAAATTTTTTTATCTTATCTCATGGAATGAGCAAAGACCAGAATTCGTTTCGTTGGATGGGATTTATGCAGCAGTTCCTTCTTATTATAAGGTGTCGTAAAGGTGCTTAAAGGGAGATAGCAGATATGTTATCCCGTCCTCCAGTTGTTACAGCTGGTCTTATCTCGCACAATAGCCCTTTGGTGCTTTAGGGTTATGAGGAAGAGTACGCCGGCCGGACTTCAAGGGCATATACAGAGGGTTGAGTCGGGGCAATGACTAAAATCTCGTTCATTTTCGTGCGAGGGATGACCGGCAGGGCCCTTCGAAGATCAATAGTCGTTAAGTGAGCCGCCTAGTGCCAAGGAATGAATTCGGTTAGACTACGGGAATCGACGATCTTAGATCTCGGCGTCCGTCTTTACTTTCTATGTAGATCTCTTCTTTCTGGTTCCAAGATTGACTCTTCTTTCTGGTTCCAAGATTGACTCTCATTTCAGGGGTGGCACGAGCTTGGGTTAGCCCGCTTCTCATTACTCAAGAGGGCAAGGAGGAGGGAGAGGACTCTGCTAATTCTTTCTCAGTATGCTTAGGAAGTCAGGTTTTTAGGGCGGAGGAAAGGAGCAAAACCTACGTCTAATCACCTGCTTGGGTACTGATTGGTTCCCCTTAGGTGGATTGATCCCTGCAAGGCGAGAACTCTACTTGGCTCTGGTTGTAGGCCTTTCGCTTTCTTACTTTAGCTATAGCTTTCGCTATCCCTGCTCTATAGAAGAAAGACTGCATAGCAGGGTACTAGCTTAGAATAGAGGGTACCTTACCTACGATGTATGTGATCGAGTCAATCAAGTTGTGCTGAGAGAGGGTTGAGAGAGGCTATTGAACGGGCTAGCTGCTTCTCTTTTAGTATAGGCTATTTCACGGTATACCTTAATGCTTCATAGTTCAGTTAAGTAGTAGGAGAGTGCGGGAAGATTGCTTGCCATTGATGCGGGAAGATTGCTTGCCATTGAGTTAGCTGCTACTAAGGGAATAGCTTTTCCTTAGCTGCTACCGGTCAGTGATCTCAGTTCAGCCATAAAGGTGGTGCTCTCTAGTATATAACTGGTTCTGTCTAGTCTCTTACACAAGAAGGCAGTGATCTCAGTGATAGGCTAGTGCTCAAGAAGCAAGATGGGAGTGATCTCAGTGAAAGGCTAGTCCTGAAGCAGATGTTTAAAGAAGAGTTTTCTATTCCAGGTTTTTTCGAGTTAGGTTCCAGTATTGCATATGGTTTATAGAATGTTAGTAGTTAAGGCTTTGTTAAGAAGTTTCTTTCTTTGCGCCTTTCAACCTGAAGGGAGTTATGGCATTTGAGTTGACTTACCTTAGGCCTTACCGAGGGAATTGATTGATCTGGCACAAGCTATCTTCCTACTTGGATCAACTCTATCTCGTTTACTTAGATTGATTGCTCTTTGAGCCTTCTACTTTAGTTCATCATTTTCTTTGCAACTCTCTTGATCAATCTCCTCTCGTTATCGGTCGACCTTCAAGACTTGCTTACGATAGGAGGGAGTCGAAAGGCTAATCCGTGAAAGACAAAAAAGAAATTCCATTCCCAATAGATCAAGCCGAGGTAGTAGACCAAATCGTCTATCAACGTCCTCCACTTACTCTACTAGGTTGGCGAAAGCCTTGTTACGAACTATTGACCGAAGAGCCTTACTACCAGAGCTAGCGGAAGAGCTCAGCTCCTACTAGAAGCTGATGAAGGTGATTCGCCTCAACTACGGGATGAACGCCGGGTAGAGCTCCTCTTCCGTATCTGCATCTTCCTCATATGTAGTTTCTATGCCTTCTGAAAGGCCTATTCTTGATCCCCGAGAGGCTATAAATAAGGTATATCGGCTCAACATTCGGACATATAAAAGAAGTCCAGAAAGGAGGGAACTCAAACGAAGATACCTGCGAATGGTACTGCTACTTTTAAGCCTAGGGCTAATAGCAAGACAGAGAGATTCGTGACGTGGAGAGATGTGCTAGACTTTCTTTTTATCCTAATTCCCCCATCCTCTTTCTGATTCCAGTTACCATCAGATTGAATGACCAGCAGATGATAGCAAGGCTAAACAGATTCGAGATTCTCGATCAGATGAGCGAACAGGGCAAGCACGTACTACCTACCAGAAGAGTAGAGCTCAGAGCGAGAGAAAGGTGAGGGCCGAAGAAGGCATTGACTTGAAAGAGACTTACCTGTAAGTGATATCTAGTAAACTA